CACTAGTCGGGATGGCGAAATGAACCGGAAATCTATTCATCTATTCTGAGAAGTCATGAACAAGCCCTAGCGCGGAAATAGAGATTGCAAGAGTAAATATTCGCCCGCGAAAACTTAATTTTTTTGAATTGGTAAACTCGGATAAAAGAAAAAAATAAAGATTTATTCGAACGTTATAAAAAAATTATTTTTTTTATAAAATTGAATTAAAAAAAATGTAAATATCTATTTAATATAGATTCAAATTTAAGTGAAATTCAATTTTGAATCCTTTTATTCGCGAGGAGCTGAATGAGAAGAAACTCTCACGTCCAGTTCTGTAGTAGAGATGGAATTCCAAAACAACCATCAACTATAACCCCAAAAGAACTAGATTCCGTAAACAACATAGAGGAAGAATGAAGGGAATGTCTTATCGAGGTAATCGTATTTGTTTCGGTAAATATGCTCTTCAGGCACTTGAACCCGCTTGGATCACATCTAGACAAATCGAAGCCGGTCGACGAGCAATGACACGAAATGCACGCCGTGGGGGAAAAATATGGGTACGTATATTTCCAGACAAGCCAATTACCATAAGACCTGCTGAAACACGTATGGGTTCAGGGAAAGGATCCCCCGAATATTGGGTAGCGGTTGTTAAATCGGGTCGAATACTATATGAAATAGGTGGAGTAACTGAAAATATAGCTAAAAGGGCTATTTTAATAGCAGCATCGAAAATGCCTATACGAACTCAATTTATTAGTTCGGGATAAAAAAAAGAACCCACAGAAATGAGTCTTTAGGGATGAAAAAAAGACCGCACAGGTCTCTTTTTTTGGACAAACAATATTTCTTTTATTTTCTTCATCCTTTGAATTGGAAGAATAGACTAAAAAATTGATATGATTCAACCTCAGACTTATTTAAATGTAGCGGATAACAGCGGGGCTCGAGAATTGATGTGTATTCGAATCATAGGAACTAGCAATCGTCGATATGCTCATATTGGTGACGTTATTGTTGCTGTGATCAAAGAAGCATTACCAAACATGTCCCTAGAAAAATCAGAAGTAGTCAGAGCTGTAATTGTTCGTACCTGTAAAGAACTTAAACGTGACAACGGTATGATAATACGATATGATGACAATGCCGCAGTTGTGATTGATCAAGAAGGAAATCCAAAAGGAACTCGAATCTTTGGTGCAATTCCTCGGGAATTGAGACAATTAAATTTTACTAAAATAGTTTCATTAGCTCCCGAGGTATTATAAAATAAAACGAGATCGTGAAATCTTTAGAAAGAAATAAATTAAGAACTAGATTAATTCCTAGATTGTGTCTCACGTATATACTTTTCAACTTCATATTCATAAACTAATAAAAAAAAAGAAAAACATGTTAATTATATCCAATTTTGAGACACCAATCATTTTAGTTCATCATGGGCAGGGACACTATTGCTGAGATAATAACCTCTATACGAAATGCTGATATGGATAAAAAACGAGTTGTTCGTATAGCATCTACTAATATTACCGAAAATATTGTTAAAATACTTTTACGCGAAGGTTTTATCGAAAACGTCAGAAAACATCAAGAAAAAAACAAATCTTTTTTGGTTTTAACCCTGCGACATAGAAGGAATAGGAAAAGACCCTATATAAATTTTTTAAATTTAAAACGGATCAGCCGACCTGGTTTACGAATATATTCTAACTCTCAACGAATTCCTAGAATTTTAGGTGGGATGGGGATTGTAATTCTTTCTACTTCTCGAGGTATAATGACGGACCGGGAAGCTCGACTAGAAAGAATCGGCGGAGAGTTGTTGTGTTCTATATGGTAATCCGTTTAATATCCAACAACTCTCTTTCTATTTGTAAAAAAGAAAGAAGTTGTCTAATATCGTTTCTCGTACATTAGTTGATACTTCAAGGGGGCTTTACCTGGAATGAAAGAACAAAAATGGATTCATGAAGGTTTAATTACTGAATCACTTCCCAATGGCATGTTCCGGGTTCGGTTAGATAATGAAGATCTGATTCTAGGTTATGTTTCAGGAAAGATCCGACGTAGTTTTATACGGATATTGCCAGGCGATAAAGTCAAAATTGAAGTAAGTCGTTATGATTCAACGAGAGGACGTATAATTTATCGACTCCGAAACAAGGATTCTAAAGATTAGGTGGTTTTTATTCAATACGATTCAAGATGAAAAATTTCAAGAAACTTATTTTCTACCAAGAAGTAGATTCAGAATTAAGATAAGGAATGATAAATATGAAAATAAGAGTTTCCGTTCGTAAAATTTGTGAAAAGTGTCGACTAATCCGTAGGCGGGGGCGCATTATAGTAATTTGCTCCAACCCCAGACATAAACAAAGACAAGGATAATCAGACTCGCTAAAGGGTTCAATGTAAAAATAAGAAATCTGTTTTGACATGAAATGGATATATCCATACATTTCGGACTCATATTTATGAGATGCTAAAATATGGCAAAAGCTATACCGAG